TGGTTTCAGACTTGGTACAACCCAAGGTCATCATTCTCTTTGGTTTGCACAACCAAAAAATTATTTGGAGGGTTTACAAGAAGATCAAAAAATAAGAGATTGTATCAAGAATTATGTACAAAAGAATATGAAAATTTCTTCTGCGGTAGAGGGAATTGCACGTATAGAGATTAAAAAAAGAATCGATCTGATCCAGGTCATAATCTTTATGGGATTCCCAAAATTCTTACTAGAAAGTCGACCGCGAGGGGTCGAAGAATTACAGACGACTCTACAAAAAGAGTTTAATTGTATGAACCGAAAACTTAATATTGCTATCAAAAGAATTCCAAAACCTTATGGGAACCCTAATATTCTTGCAGAATTTATAGCCGGACAATTAAAGAATAGAGTTTCATTTCGAAAAGCAATGAAAAAAGCTATTGAATTAACCGAACAAGCAGAGACAAAAGGAATTCAAGTACAAATTGCAGGTCGTATTGACGGAAAAGAAATTGCACGTGTCGAATGGATTCGAGAGGGCAGGGTTCCCCTACAAACCATTCGAGCTAAAATTGATTATTGTTCCTATACAGTTCGAACTATCTATGGCGTATTAGGTATCAAAATTTGGATATTTATAGACGAGGAATAATAAAGACGAGGGATAATAAACCTTTCCTTTTAACATAAAAAAAAAAAAAAAAAGAGAAAACCCTTCATTCTTTTGCTCAAAACTATCAATTAATTATTAATTCTATAAGGTTGAATAAAAATTCGATTGACACTTATTTTGAGAAAATTGCCATGCTTAGTGTGTGACTCGTTGGTTTTTTAGGGTTAGGATTAAAAAAGACCAGCCCAACACCATAGTCTGAACTAATAACTAACTATAGAACTAATAACCAACTCATTACTTCGCATTATCTCGATCTAAAGAACCAGTCAAGATATGATATATCGGTCATATCTTTGTAGCAACTGAAATTTTGTCTTTCTGCAAAAAAAAAAAAATCAATCCGATTTTAAGCTGTAAAGCAAAATAGAGAAGAAAGATGTGGATATAAATGGAAGGATGAGAGAAAGAGAGAAAAAAATATCAATGATATAGAATTCCAATATGTAAGGTCTATAAGTCATCTCATAAAAAGCAGTGTAATAAAGCATCAATACTGATTCTTCCATAACATAATTAAATGACTCTTCTTATAGATTATAGAACAAAACAAAAAAATCAAGAGCTTCGAGCCAATAAAGACTAAGAAGGTTGACTCAAGAACAAATTTCATTATGAGCTCCGTTGAAAAATTTGGACCTAAGCATTAAGTAAGAAGCAATGGGAACGATGGAAGCTGTGAATGCAAAAGATTTTAGTGAAAAAGGAATCTTAATGATTCACTGATCGGGATGGCGGAATGAACCGGAGATCAATTCATCTATTGTAAGAAGTCAGGAGACAGGCCGAAAATTGAAATAGAAGAGTAAATATTCGCCCGCGAAAACTTTATTTTTTTTTTTTTTTTTTGAATTGATAAATTTGGACAATAAAAAGAAAAACACAAAAATTTGGTCTATTTATATTTCAAAATAACAATATGATTTCAAAATAGAAACAAAAATCTTTAATTGTCTAATCTTTAGTTAATTACTTAATTAATTAAGATTCGAAATCTTTTTGATTTTTGAATTCTTTTATTCGCGAGGAGCCGGATGAGAAGAAACTCTCACGTCCGGTTCTGTAGTAGAGGTGGAATTCATAACCAACCATCAACTATAACCCTAAAAGAACCAGATTCCGTAAACAACATAGAGGAAGAATGAAAGGAATATCGTATCGAGGGAATCGTATTTGTTTCGGTAAATATGCTCTTCAGGCACTCGAACCCGCTTGGATCACATCTAGACAAATAGAAGCCGGTCGACGAGCAATGACACGAAATGCACGTCGTGGTGGAAAACTGTGGGTACGCATATTTCCAGACAAACCTGTTACACTAAGGCCCGCAGAAACACGTATGGGTTCGGGGAAAGGATCCCCGGAATATTGGGTAGCTGTTGTTAAACCAGGTCGAATACTTTATGAAATGGGCGGAGTAACAGAAAATATAGCTAGAAGGGCTATTTCAATAGCAGCATCCAAAATGCCTATACGGACTCAATTCATTATTTCGGGATAAAGGAGAAAACGGTAGAACTAACAGAAATGAGTCTTGGGTGGGAAAAAAATTGCTTATTTCTTTTTTTTTTTTTTTTCTTTTTAGACAAATAATATTTCTTTTTTTTTTTTTTTCCTTTGCATTAAAAGAACAAATTACAAAATGATATGATTCAACCTCAGACCCGTTTAAATGTAGCAGATAACAGCGGGGCTCGAGAACTGATGTGTATTCGAATCATAGGAGCGAGCAATCGTCAATATGCTCATATTGGTGACGTTATTGTTGCTGTGATCAAAGAAGCAGTACCAAATATGCCCCTAGAAAAATCAGAAGTGGTCAGAGCTGTAATTGTGCGTACCTGT